AATTGTTAAAGCTTCCATAAAAGCTAGACTAAGCAATAAAGTACCTCGTATTTTACCCTCTGCTTCTGGTTGTCTCGCAATACCCTCTACAGCTTGGCCTGCAGCAGTACCTTGACCAACTCCGGGTCCAATAGAAGCAAGTCCTACAGCCAATCCAGCAGCAATAACGGAAGCGGCAGAAATCAGTGGATTCATGGTAAGTTCCTCGCACAAAAAAAAAAAAAAATGGTTAATGATACAATCAACCAATGAATTATTACTTAATTTTATCATTAAGTTTGATCATTAAGATCTATTGGGTCGGAGTAACTAAAAACTAATGATAATATTACTGAATCGTCAGAACTACTTCGATATCTCGTTTTTTGTTTCTACCCATGATGAAGTTTTTGTAAATCCATATACATACGGCTCTAGTTATTGCATTTCTTTCTTTCCAACCATTCTTTCATTCCATCCTTCGTTCTTTACTCTTCTATATCCTTGAGTTCATCTGTTTTTTCATCCAATCCACAATCACAAATGAAACAGAAGAAAGGACTTGACTTATCTTGTAATCCATCTAATCTAAATGCAGTAAACTGCAATCAAATCAATATATGCAATCATCAATATATGCAATCATCAATATATGCAATGGATATCAATATGATCGATATCAACGATATCAATATATCAATATAACGATATCAATATGTATATCAATACATATATATATATTTTTTTTATTTATTTTGCTATATATATTGCTATCTATATATATTGCTATATATATTACATATATATAGCATATAGTTAGATATATATATAGTTAGTTAGTATATAGGTAAGGCATAAGGACTTCTATTTATATATAGATAGGACTATATAACTAGTGAATATCTAATATTACATATACATATTACATATACATTTCTTTCTTCCATAACGTAAACTGGCCACATTTTATATTGAATCGGATTATAGAATCATTCCTCGAAACCCACACAAAAAGCGGCTAGACTTATAGACATTACATACATCTAGTGTGACCTCCCCAACCCATCCCCTTTTTTTTTTTACAATTCCGTAATATCGTTCATCTTCTCTCCTACGACTCTAGGTCATATATTCATACGTATTTATATCTATTATGTTCTCCAACCAAGCAGATTATCTTGAACCATGCATGAATTGGGATAAGCTAAAAAAAAAAGACTATTTCGAAAACTAGTCAATGATGACCCTCCATGGATTCACCTATATAAGCCGCGGCTAACGTTGCAAAAATAAGAGCTTGAATACCACTTGTAAATAATCCAAGAAACATGACAGGTATAGGAACTACTGAAGGGACTAAAGAAACAAGAACAACAACTACTAATTCATCAGCCAATATATTCCCGAAAAGTCGAAAACTAAGAGATAAGGGTTTTGTGAAATCTTCTAGGATGTTAATTGGTAAAAGTATTGGAGTTGGTTTGATGTATTTCTCGAAATAACCCAACCCTTTTTTGGTAAGACCTGCATAAAAATATGCCACTGACGTGGGTAAAGCTAAAGCAACAGTAGTATTTATATCATTCGTGGGCGCAGCTAACTCCCCATGAGGTAACTGTATGATTTTCCAAGGTAAAAGGGCACCTGACCAATTAGAAACAAAAATAAATAGGAACATAGTTCCAATAAAAGGAACCCAAGGTCCATATTCTTCTCCAATCTGGGTTTTGCTCAAGTCTCGAATAAATTCAAGGACATATTCAAAGAAATTCTGACCGTCGGTCGGAATGGTTTGTGGATTCCGAACAGCTATGATGGCTGAACCTAACAAGATAGCAATTACGACCCAAGAAGTGATAAGTACTTGGGCATGGATTTGTAAACCTCCTATTTGCCAATAGAAATGTTGGCCTACTTCTACACCCGATATATCGTATAACCCCTTGAGTGTTTTAATGTAACATGGTATAACATTCATATTGTCCTCTGATAGAAATTGAACTTCAAAAAAGGAATTAGTTTGATTCAACCATTTCTTTCTCAACTCACCAACTTGAATCATTAATCATATATTTAGGATACCAAGAAATCACATAACATCATAATATATATCAATATCCCCAGTTCTTTTTTTTTCTATTTTTAAAAATTCAAAAAAAAGTAACCGATCCAATAAATCTATGGAGTTGCCCAATAATTAACATTAACTAATTTTATTATTCTTAATCTTAATCATAATCAACGATTTCTTATATAGCTAGAACGACCTTCACAAATTGCGGATACTAATTTGTTAAGAATCAATCGAATTGAAGCTATAGCGTCATCGTTGGCTGGAATCGAAATATCTGCAAGATCTGGGTCACAATTTGTATCGATTAAACAAATCGTTGGAATCCCCAAAATGGCACATTCTCGAAGAGCCGTATATTCTTCTTGCTGATCAACGATGATCACAATATCAGGCAATCCCGTCATATATTTGATCCCACCGAGATATGTTTGCAAGGTAGATAATTTTCTCTTCAACATTGCTGCATCTCTTTTGGGGAGACGGTTGAGTTTCCCCATCTTTTCTTCTGCTCTTAAGTCCCTGAACTTATAAAGTCTCGTTTCCGTAGTGGACCAATTCGTTAACATACCACCGAGCCATTTTTGATTAATAAAATGAGACCGAGCCCTTATTGCAGCTGATGCTACTGAATCCGATGCTTTATTTTTGGTACCGACGATTAAGAAGTTTTTTCCCCTACTTGCTGCATCAAAAACTAAATCACAGGCTTCTGATAAAAAACGAGCAGTTCTAGCGAGATTTGTAATATGAATACCTTTACGCTTTGCAGAAATGTAAGGGGCCATTCTAGGATTCCATTTCTTAGTACCATGACCAAAATGAACTCCTGCTTCCATCATCTCTTCCAAATTGATGTTCCAATATCTTCTTGTCATTTTTTCCCACACTTCCTTTTTGTTTTTTCTTTTTCGTATTATTAACAAAGAGACGAGGTACCTTGAAATAAATAATTGTTCCGATGGAACCTTCTACCGGGGATTGACCATTGATACACGGCACAAACCATAATTTTTTTTAATTACTTATTTTATTTATTACCAAATCAATAATCAGACCAGTATAGTTAAAAGATAGTTAAAGTGAAAATGAACCCGCTCTTAGGAATCATTAAATCGCATAAATGATTGTTCTGATGTCTCATGTAAATTTGTCTCATGGAAATTGTTTGTCGCGTAAGAACAAAATAATTCTCTATGGTGTAACAAAATATCTCTCATTTCCAACTCGAATAGATTTTTTCTTTTGATTTCCAAATAAATGTTTTTGTCTTGCCTTGAACGGTGCACAAATTTTTGGAATCCGGTACCAACAGGTATAATCCCCCCCAGAACAACGTTCTCTTTCAGGCCTTTCAACCAATCAATACGACCTCGTAGAGCAGCTTTTGCTAAAACTCGAGCGGTTTCTTGAAAACTTGCTTCGGATATGAAACTTTGAGTATTCAGAGACGCTCTTGTTATTCCCAATGAGATTGCCCGATAACAGATTGATTCGTCCAAAGCGCGCCCTGCTCGTTCCGCTCGCAACAATCCGATTAATTCTCCAGGCGAAAAAACATTAGACATTCCATCTTCTGAAACCAACACTTTTGATGTTACTTGACGTACAATAATCTCTATATGTCTATTATGGATCTGTACCCCCTGGGATCGATAAACCTTTTGGATCTTATTAACCAAAGAGATACGACTTTGGGCTATGGTTAGCTCAGCTCCAATCAAAAACCCCCAGGGGATCCCAAGAATTCTTGGTATACGCTCGTTCCAACCTTCAACTCTCCTTTCGAGGTTCATCGATATTGAATCAATCGAACGCACTTCTAAGATTTGTTCTACTTTTGGAAGACCTTGCGTTATGTCACCAGATCTCGATTTTTCATATATAAATGTAACTAATGTATCTCCTTCGTAAAGGATTTTCCCATAATGACCATGAACAGTTGCTCCAGGAGTAGCCAAATAAGACTTAGCCGATCTTATAACTAAAAAGTCGACATTAACAATTAAAATTTGACCAGATTTTTTTACGTGTGGTTCGTATTTAAATAGACATACATTTTCACAAATAAATTGTCCAAGGCTAATTTTGATCGATGTCTCTTCACAATAATCATGATGGAGAAAGCACCAATTCAAATGGAATGGGTTCAAAACGATGTTACTGCATAGATCGGGATTATAAATCCTCCTATTTTCATCTATTAAACAGTATTTAAGTACTTGAAGTACTTGGAAAATCTGTTTCAAATTGTCAAGTAGCAAATATTTCTTTAACACGATCTGATTATGAGTTATTAAATGGTAAGATGAATAAAAATTCGATATTTTAGGTACAATAGCGCCTAAGGGACCTAAATAATCCCTAATTGGAATTAGGGGATCCGATTCTTTTGTCACATTGTTATATTTCGAACTATTGAATGGACCAATTCGAGAACAATTGGATGATGACAAAATTAGCAAAGATTGGCATTCCTTATTTCGATTCAACAACATACCAATAGTTCCTTGATGTTGGCTAAGTGATTGAATCTTCGCCTTGGAATAAAAAGGATTGATATTGGTGCAATCTAATCCATTATCGGGAATCAATCCGGAACTTGCCCTATCATACCTTTTTCCGGTATACGAAATAGTGGACTTGACTAACTCAATTCTTATGAAATCGCGAATTAGATCATTTGCCCTTACCTCAACAAAGGAAGCATGAACCTCTTCTATAGAACCATTTTGTTCTTGGTCCCAATTCAATACTAAGCAAGTCCGAACTAATTGAATACTTGTGTGATAAATTCCTCGAATTGACTTGCCATTTCCATAAAGGATATAATTGACAACTCTAAATTGGACATTATCCTTTTCCTGCAAGATATCACGAGGGAAAAGTGTTGCTAAATTTATCCCATCGGATATTTCATATGTGACTACGGGTCGAACCAAAACAAAAT